TTTGATCGAGTATGCTACCAATAAACTTTTACCACTTATTCTAGTATGTGCTTCCGGAGGAGCACGTATGCAAGAAGGAAGCTTGAGCTTGATGCAAATGGCTAAAATATCTGCTGCTTTATATGATTATCAATCTCATAAAAAGTTATTCTATGTATCAATCCTTACATCTCCTACTACTGGTGGGGTGACCGCTAGTTTTGGGATGTTGGGGGATATCATTATTGTCGAACCTAATGCTTACATTGCATTCGCAGGTAAAAGAGTAATTGAACAAACATTGAATAAGACAGTACCTGAAGGTTCACAAGCGGCTGAATATTTATTCCATAAGGGCTTATTCGATCCAATCGTACCACGTAATCCTTTAAAGGGTGTTCTGAGCGAGTTATTTAAGCTTCACGCTTTTTTTCCTTTGAATTAAAATTCAATTAAAATTTAGTTGAGCCTTAAGTTAAATTATTGGATTTCGTTACATTTTTTTATTTGTAGGGAAAAAATAGGTCGTTTATCGGGATCAAAGTCAAAATCCGAAGGAAGTTTAAATTGTATTAAAGAATCATCCGGATAATTCTTGTTTTATACCGATATTCCTGATTAAGAATAGAAATCGGGAAACCTCTATCAACAAGATAAAAAAAGAAAATAGTGTCTTCTTCGAAATTCAAATTCGGCAAGGCAAATAAACCGAAGCGGAGGTCATCTTTCCTTTTTCCTGAGTATGGAGAGAATCTATAATTCAAATATAGAAAATATAGATATAGAGTATTTTTTCTTTCTACTATATCTCCTGAGAATCTCTATTTTTACTTTACTAAGAATTCTGTTGTTGAATCGAATTCTAACGAATCCTTCAGGAATTTGTAAGAAACTCTTTTTTTATTAACTAAAATGAAAATGAGAATCGCATTCTCATTTTAAGACAAGAATAGATTCTTATACGTATATTTATATCTTTCATGTAGAAAGATAAAGATGAATAAGTCTCATTTATTTAATTATCTATTCCTTGCACTTATTATATAATATATATACTCACTTAGATATACTCAATAGAATTATATACGAATTCTAATTATTCTAAGATATCTTTATAACAATAATAGGTACAAATATTGAATCGAGGTACCCATTCTATGATAACTCTTACCAACTTACCCTCTATTTTTGTACCTTTAGTGGGTCTAGTATTTCCGGCAATTGCAATGGCTTCTTTATCTCTTCATGTTCAAAAAAACAAGATTTTTTAGATTTAATAAGGTGCAAATCTTATCTTTTTTTTTTCAAGACTTTTTTTTTCAAGACTTATATATAGATAATACAGATATCTATTTAGTAGAAGATGACGGCTTCGTCCGAACATAAACGAAGGAGCTCTTATGTATGTGTAAATATAGGGTTAACTAAATTATAGCTATTTTCAAATAGATCGGAATCGAGGCATATGTCTGAAATGGAAAGTCAATGTATCTATATGTATGTAGATATCTAGAGGAGATCCTCTAAAAGGGGATAGCCTGGTTTTAGACCTAACCAATTCGATCTAACCAATTCGATCGAACCAATTCGGTGAATTACTCCTAAAGGGTTACATCCGAATGGCGCTAGTTGATGAGAGTTCCTTCGGAAATCAAAAAAGGAAAGTCAAATTCATTTGGACTATTTTCTCAATTCCAATAAAATGAAACTGGATCTAGTATGAGTTGGCGATCAAAACATATATGGATAGAACTTATAGTGGGGTCTCGAAAAATAAGTAATTTCTGCTGGGCCTTTATCCTTTTTTTAGGTTCACTAGGATTCTTATTAGTTGGAACTTCCAGTTATCTCGGTACGAATTTGATATCTTTAGTTCCGTCTCAGCAAATAATTTTTTTTCCACAAGGGATCGTGATGTCTTTCTACGGTATTGCAGGTCTCTTTATTAGTTCCTATCTCTGGTGCACAATTTCGTGGAATGTAGGTAGTGGCTATGATCGATTCGATAGAAAAGAAGAAATAGTGTGTATTTTTCGTTGGGGATTTCCTGGAAAAAATCGTCGCATCTTCCTACGATTTCGTATGAAAGATATTCAGTCCATCCGAATAGAAGTTAAAGAGGGTATTTATGCTCGTCGTGTCCTTTATATGGAAATCAAAGGACAGGGGGCCCTTCCCTTGACGCGTACTGATGAGAATTTAACTCCTCGAGAAATTGAACAAAAAGCTGCTGAATTAGCCTATTTCTTGCGCGTACCAATTGAAGTATTTTGAAATGAACTTGAACTGAAGAAGAAATTCTTTCCCAGCGGCAGGGAAAAAATTCAAGAATTCTGTGTTTTTTCTTTAGCATAGCTTAGTTTTTTCCGAACGTTCATTCGAGTCAAAGTAGACGTATAAGGAACATCCATAAAACGAAACTTTTTTATCCACATAAAAAACAATTTATGGATATGGAAATCCACTCAACTCAATTCAATAAAAAACAAGTAACAAATCAAAATAAAATAATAGATTCATCTTGTATATCAAAACATTTCGAAATAAAGAATTTCTCTTTTTATTTTCATTTCAATATGAATTGATAGGTTAGATACAAATAGATCCTATTTTGTAAATTAGATCATATCTTGTAAATTATCTTTCCTTTCTTTTGTGAATTGACCTTTCTTTTTTTTAGGTTTCTTAAAGATCAAAAGATTGCTTGAATCTCTCAGAAGGATAACTTTTCTGTTTTGTTTTGCCACTCATTTTTGATCATCAGATCACACACAATATTCTTCATAAACCTCTCTCCAGTTTTCCTGGACTATGACTGTGGGTGCCCGGCAATTTTTTTTTTCAAAAGATTTTTTATTTTGATAGAAAGGACAAAAGAAAAGGAGTTCTTTTGGCTCGAAATCCGAATAATATTCATTACTTGAATTGGTTCTTTCAAGCATTCATCGAAAGGGGCTTCGAATTTGATCAATTCAATTGAGGTATCTGGAAACAAGATTTTTTCTTATTTCTTCATTCGAACTGGGCTCTTATTCTATTTCTGTATTCTTTCTAAATTCAAGGACTAACCAATGAATCACAAATAAAAAATAGTGAATAGATTCATAGGTTCGATGCCTTGTAATAGAACTTACAGTTGATAGAAATAGTGGATCACATAGATTCGACGAATGAGGTGAATTCATTAACAATTCAAAGATGAAAAAATGGCAAAAAAGAAAGTATTTCTTCCTCTTCTATATCTTACATCTATAGTATTTTTGCCCTGGTGTATCTCTCTCTCATTTACTAAAAGTCTTGAATCTTGGGTTACTAATTGGTGGAATACTAGGCAATCCGAAACTTTTTTTACTGATATTCAAGAAAAGAGTATTCTAGAAAAATTCATAGAATTAGAAGAACTCTTACTGTTGGACGAAATGATAAAAGAATACCCCGAAACACATCTAAAAACTCTTCGTATAGGAATCCACAAAGAAATGATCCAATTGATCAAGATACACAATGAGAATCCTATCCATATGATTTTGCACTTATCGACAAATATAATTTGTTTGATTATTTTAAGTGGTTATTCTATTCTGGGTAAGGAAGAACTTGTTATTCTTAACTCCTGGGTTCAAGAATTCCTATATAACTTAAGTGACACAATAAAATCTTTTTCTATTCTTTTACTAACTGATTTATGTATTGGATTCCATTCGCCCCACGGTTGGGAACTAATGATTGGCTATGTCTACAAAGATTTTGGATTTGCTTATAACGATCAAATTATATCTGGTCTTGTTTCCACTTTTCCAGTCATTCTGGATACAATTTTAAAATATTGGATCTTCCGTTATTTAAATCGTGTATCTCCATCACTTGTAGTGATTTATCATTCAATGAATGACTGATCAAACTATTATATTTGTTATAAAGACGTACTTACTCTTTCTCCCCTATGGTACGGGGATTTCTTGTACTCCTATATTACAGTAAAATGATTTCAGTAAATAACAGAATTTTGGATAGGGAACTGTACAAGCGACCCACCTAATTTTATTGTAGAAATTTTCGGGATCAATGATTGGACCATGCAAACTAAAAATACCTTTTCTTGGATAAAGAAAGAGATTATTCGATCTATTTCCGTATCGATGATGATATATATCATAACTCGGGCATCCGTTTCAAATGCATATCCCATTTTTGCACAGCAGGGTTATGAAAATCCACGAGAAGCGACTGGGCGTATTGTATGTGCCAATTGCCATTTAGCGAATAAACCCGTGGATATTGAGGTTCCACAAGCGGTACTTCCTGATACTGTATTTGAAGCAGTTGTTCGAATTCCTTATGATATGCAAGTGAAACAAGTTCTTGCTAATGGTAAAAAAGGGGGTTTGAATGTGGGGGCGGTTCTTATTTTACCCGAGGGATTTGAATTAGCACCCCCCGATCGTATTTCGCCCGAGATGAAAGAAAAGATAGGCAATCTGTCTTTTCAGAGCTATCGCCCCACTAAAAAAAATATTCTTGTGATAGGTCCTGTTCCTGGTCAGAAATATAGCGAAATCGCCTTTCCTATTCTTTCCCCGGACCCCGCTACTAATAAAGATGCTCACTTCTTAAAATATCCCATATATGTAGGCGCGAACCGAGGAAGGGGGCAGATTTATCCTGATGGGAGCAAGAGTAACAATACAGTTTATAATGCTACAGCAGCTGGGGTAGTAAGTAAAATCATACGAAAAGAAAAAGGGGGGTACGAAATAACTATATCAGATGCGTCGGATGGACGTCAAGTGGTTGATATTATTCCCCCCGGGCCAGAACTTCTTGTTTCAGAGGGCGAATCTATCAAACTGGATCAGCCATTAACGAGTAATCCTAATGTGGGGGGATTTGGTCAAGGGGATGTAGAAATAGTACTTCAAGATCCATTACGTGTCCAAGGACTTTTGTTCTTCTTGACATCTGTTATTTTGGCACAAATCTTTTTGGTTCTTAAGAAGAAACAGTTTGAGAAGGTTCAATTG